CAGGAACATACAGGAAACTAAAAAGAATAAATACGAAGATAGCAGTTTACGGGAAAGGTGGGATAGGAAAATCTACCACTAGTTGTAATATTTCGATCGCTTTAGCAAGACGCGGCAAAAAAGTTCTTCAAATAGGATGTGATCCCAAACATGACAGTACCTTCACCCTCACAGGATTCTTGATTCCTACCATCATAGATACTTTGCAGTCTAAAGATTATCACTATGAAGATGTCTGGCCTGAGGATGTAATTTATGGAGGTTACGGCGGTGTCGATTGCGTGGAGGCGGGAGGTCCACCTGCCGGAGCGGGATGTGGGGGATATGTAGTAGGAGAAACTGTGAAACTGTTGAAGGAATTGAATGCTTTTTATGAATACGATATTATTTTATTTGACGTTTTGGGCGATGTAGTGTGTGGAGGATTTGCTGCCCCATTGAATTATGCGGATTATTGTATCATCATCACAGATAATGGCTTCGATGCCTTATTCGCTGCCAATCGGATCGCAGCTTCAGTTAGGGAAAAAGCTCGTACACACCCATCGAGATTAGCTGGTTTAGTCGGGAATCGTACGTCGAAAAGAGATCTTATTGATAAATATGTAGAAGCTTGTCCGATGCCGGTTTTAGAAGTTCTACCATTAATTGAAGATATTAGAATCTCGAGAGTAAAAGGCAAGACGCTATTTGAGATGGTGGAATCTCAATCCACTCTTAAATATGTCTGTGAATTCTATCTGAATATAGCGGACCAAGTATTATCTGAACCAGAAGGGATTGTACCGAAAGAAATTCCAGATCGAGAATTGTTTAGTCTGCTTTCGGATTTTTATTTGAACCCTGTGGGCGAAACGAGTGAGAAGCGTAATCAGGAAGATTTAATCGATTTTACGATGGTTTAAAATACAGATAATTCCATTTCATCAAGCTCTCTTAAAAAAATCTTTCTTCTTCTTCCTTCATTCGGTCGAGGAAATGTATATATGTCGATTAACATATCCGAAACTCTCACTTTCGAATGCGAAACGGGTAATTATCATACCTTTTGTCCCATCAGTTGCGTCGCTTGGTTGTATCAAAAAATTGAAGATAGTTTCTTTCTAGTGGTGGGGACAAAAACATGTGGGTATTTTTTACAAAACGCTCTCGGAGTTATGATTTTCGCTGAACCTCGTTATGCCATGGCAGAGCTGGAAGAAGGAGATATTTCGGCTCAATTGAATGATTACCAGGAATTGAAACGATTATGTGTTAGAATAAAAAAAGATAGAAACCCCAGTGTAATTATATGGATTGGTACCTGTACAACCGAGATTATTAAAATGGATTTGGAGGGCATGGCTCCTGAATTAGAGACCGAAATTCAAGTTCCGATCGTAGTGGCTAGAGCGAACGGATTGGACTACGCATTCACACAAGGGGAAGATACGGTACTGGCAGCTATGGCGCATCGTTGTCCCGAATGTAAGGTTTGGACCGGAGAGGAGAAAGAAATACAGAGCGAATCTCCGCAGAAAAATTCTTTTGCCCCTCTTGGAGAAGCAACAGAAAGAATTAGATCCACCACGAAGTCGAGAGACACGAAACCCTTGGTTCTTTTTGGTTCTTTACCTGCGACAGTAGCTTCTCAACTTGGTTCGGAATTGAAAAGTCAATCCATAAGTGTCTCGGGTTGGTTACCCGCTCAGAGGTATACAGATTCACCAACATTGGGAGATGGAGTATATGTTTGTGGTGTCAATCCATTCCTTAGCCGGACGGCAACGACTTTAATGCGACGTCGTAAATGTAAATTAATCGGGGCACCATTTCCCATTGGTCCCGATGGAACTCGTGCTTGGATCGAAAGGATCTGTTTTGTGCTCGGTATAGAGACCCAGGGATTGAAAGAGAGGGAACAGAAGATTTGGGATAATTTAAAAAATTATCTGGATCTAATTCGTGGAAAATCCGTCTTTTTCATGGGAGATAATCTATTAGAAATATCTCTAGCTAGATTTCTTATTCGGTGCGGAATGATTGTCTATGAAATAGGTATTCCGTATATGGATAAGAGATACCAAGCCGCGGAATTGGCGTTTCTACAAACCACGTGTAAAGAAATGTGTGTGCCAATGCCTCGAATCGTAGAAAAACCTGATAACTACAATCAAATACAGCGTATGCGTGAATTACAACCTGATCTGGCTATAACTGGGATGGCACACGCCAATCCATTGGAGGCTAGAGGAATCAACACGAAATGGTCGGTCGAATTTACCTTCGCTCAAATTCACGGATTTATCAATGCAAAAGATGTTCTTGAACTCGTTACACGTCCCTTAAGGCGCAATAATAATTTAGAAAACTTGGGTTGGACGGAGTTGGTTAAGGGAGGGAACTAAAAAAAGGAAGACGAGGGGGGAGAAAAAAAATTTACTGGGTGGCGGAAAAAAAATAACCCCCCCCCCCCTCCGAAGGGGGTACGAGTTTTATTCCATCTCACTCCTATTCTATCGAGGAAAGTTTTTTATTATGATAGTAAGTGCTCCTCTATCCCTTTCCATTTCATGGGTTACGGTCCTATCATGGATAAAATTTTCGAACGGATTCATTTTATTCGGATTATACTATGGCTTCCTCACAACGTTGCCTATTGGCCCCTCCCAACTGATAGCTCTAAGAGCTTTTCTGTTAGAAGGAAACCTTGGTGGTACAATAGCAGTTAGTGGTTTAGTAACGGGACAACTAATAATATTTCTATCAATTTATAATTCACCATTTTATGTAGTATTACTGAAGCCTCATATATTTACTCTATCGATTCTACCGTATACCCTTTTCTATTGGTACAGGATTAAAGATCTTTTAGATTATCACTCTTTGAGATCAATAACATCATTTCGAGATGTAAGGATTTTTGGATTATTCCTCGACAGTATGATTTTCCAATTGCTCAATCCCATCGTTCTCCCAAGCCCAGTACTAACGAGATTGCTTAGTCTCTTCGTTTTCCGTTACAGCAACAATTTATTATTCCTAACAGGTGCTATTTTTGGTTGGTTATACGGTCAATATTCATTTATCCAGTCAGGTAAATTACTCCTATTTCGTGTGGAATCTGATTCACCTGTACTTTATCTTTTAGTAAAACGCATAATTTATCGAACTTTTGGTATTATTATATTCAGTTTTTCCCTCCTACATTTGGGTCGAACTCCAGTTCCTTTTATAACAAAAAAATTAATTGATAATTTGCAATTCAATTCACTCAAGAGGAAAGAGCTGTTTCTTCCGGCGAGATCCTGGATAACTAATTCCTTATTCGATCACCATCGATGGAAGAGACCATTCAGATATATAGCAAATAGTGGATTCAGTACCAAAAGTCTCGTGAAGAAGAAAGTTTCTCAATATTTTTTTCACGCATGTCTGAGTGATGGAAAATCCAGATTATCTATCACTTACCTACCCAGTTTGGCCTTTTCTGAGAGAAACTTTAAAAAATATCTTAACCCCCCAAAACTTTTATTGTCTAGTGAATCCTTCATGAGATGGATTATTGACAAGGAAAGAAGGGAGGAATTTATATACAATGAATTTCGAGATAGGATCCATTTCTTACAAAATGGCTTGACTTCAAAAAAGATTTGGGAAAAAAAAATAAATTTATTGAATTTTGAAGACAAAATCTTTATAAAATTCTACGATCCCTTATTGATGGAACGGAGTCACGAGACAGTAATAACGCCGAAATCACCTTGGCTTCTCGCGAAGAAATCGACGAGAAAACAGCAAAAACGATTGAAAGAAAGAAATGGTAAAATAGGAAGGAATAATAGATTGAAGAGTTGGATTTCCGATCAGTGGCAGGAATTGGAATACAAAGATTCTGTATTACCTTGGGAACCATTAACTCGAGATGCTCAACGTACCTTGAGGTCCCTCATCAACAAATCAAAAGGACTAAAACTTGATACGGATTCGAAATTGGTTAATTTCTCAAATGAAGATGGAGTAAGAAATATGGGGAGTAATGAAACTAATTATCTCTCCACTCGTAAGAGAGTAACTCGAAAATCAAGTATTACTTGGGAACTCATTTTAAATATTTCTCCTCGACAAAGAAATATGTACTTCAATAATTTATGGAGGGATGGGTTAGATCTCCCAAGGAATCGTCAAAAAGACTCATTCCTTACTGGTATTACTTCATTCAAGAGTATTTTTTCCTATCAGACCGGAACATTAAAGAATGAGAATCAATTTCGATTTAGCGAAATGAATAAAGAAATACCTCGATGGACATCTGATTTGAGAAATGATAGATTTGATGTAATAGCTACTGGAGTTACTGATACTCGTCAAAGAAGGGTCAAAAATTTGGGATATTTGACAAGAGGGGAAGATAGAAGGAGAAAGATCGTACGACGTTTCTCTCAACAATCAGATTTCCGTCGAGAATTGGTGAAGGGTTCGATGCGTGCTCGACGACGTAAAACTCTGATATGGAAAATATTTCAATTCGGAATAAAATCTCCATTCTTTATGCGAATTGGCGAAAAACACACCTCTATTTGGCCCCAACGAGATCTTGATGGATTAGTAAAAGCGGCACCTCAGTATGTTTCGAAAAAAAATTTCTCCTATGATAAAACAAGAACAGACCGTCTTGCCATAGCCAATAGATGGGATTTTCCATTAGCTCAATGGGGAAGAAGTTGGTTGTTGATGATACAATCACATCTTAGAAAATATCTAGCACTTCCCGCAGTAATAATATTGAAAAATATTAGTCGATTTTTATTATTTCATAATCCGGAATGGAACAAAGATTGGTTCGAATGGAACAGGGAGATTCATATAAGATGTACTTATGACGGTACCGAGATCTCGGAGAAAGAGTTACCAGAACAATGGCTTAGAGATGGCCTTCAGATAAAGATAATAAACCCTTTCCATCTGAAACCGTGGCATAAGTCTGAATTTGAAGACGGAGATTTCGGAAAAAACGAAGAAGATTTCACAAGAAAACGAAAATTTCGTTACTGCTACTTAACTGCCTGGGGTTTCTTGACCGATCTACCCTTCGGTGATATAAAAAAACAACCTTCTTTTTGGAAACCACTGGGAAAAGAATTTCGAAGACGAATAGGAAAAGGTTGGATTACCCCAACTTATTTCGAGCAAATGTTCGTGAAAAAAGAATCATCCAAAAATTCTGGAATTTTTGACCCAAGAATAGTTAATGCCCAGATTAACTTCAAAGAATTTCATTTCGATGAATCGAATCCCGATCATGAATTTGGAACAATCAGTACGGGAAGTGATATAGCTAAAATTAGTAAATCCGCATGCGGAGGCGAAGGAAGTATTGAATCACTAATACGTAGAAAATATTTGTACAAAAGATTGGATTATATACACAATTTAGAAGATCTCGCCATGGGAGAGAACACTGAAGAGATAGAGATATATTCTCATCGAAACAAAGATTTGAAACTGGCAAGGAAAGCGATTTGGATAAGACAAATGATTATTCGATTCTATCGAAATAATCTTGCATCGGTAAAAGGATGGTTTCTTTCTATAAACATCGATGCGAGAAAGATAAAAACAAAATTTGAATTATGGATAGAAATCGTGAAAGAATCGATTTGGGAGATCTTTGATAGAATTTATGAGACTAGTGGTACTCACCGCTATGGTGATGGCGACGGTGGTGATGATAACGATGACAATGGCGATATCGACGGTGGTGATGTCGATAGTGATAATGGCGATGGGTAGGGGGGGTACCGGAAGTAGCGATAGTAGCGACTGCACCTGCCAAAACACTTCGTATCAGGACATGACTTAATTATTCAATCGTTAATAATAAAATAAAAGAAAGAGAAAAAGAAAAAAATAATTCTTGAGCTAATCCCGATCAAATGATGATATTAATGTCTCAAGCATATGTACTTAAAGGAATATGGGGGATAAAAACAAGTAATAAGCCATATTTGAGACGTTTTTTAGGATCTCAAACATCTCGTTCCTTCATCTATAATAGTTCCAAAATCTTTTTATACGATCGAGGAATAATGGGTTATATGGAATTATTGAATTTTCGAGAAAAAAATTGGAATGAGTTGTTAAAGAATTTTGATCGGTATAGTATTTCTCCTTCGGTCTGGTCTCAGATCAGGCCCCAGCAATGGCGCCTTAGGGTCGGTAGATTTTGGGGAGAAAATAGTCAAAATTTTATCCACGAAAAAAATCTAGTTAGGAAACTTTCGGTACTTGTTAACAATCCTCCATCTCAACGAATTGGAAAGCGTAATAAATTGTTGAGAAATATTTTTCTAGCTTATAGTTATTTTGATTCAAAAAAGAATTTATTGATCAAAAAGTTTTTGCGATCGAGTAAGAGGTCCGTCTGCACTGACATAACTCTAAAAGGTACGCACAAATCTTGTTTCGTTCATAATGAACGGAAGACAAATTCTGGGAGTGGGGGAAACATCCTTTTCGGTTACAATCTCTTATTATGGCTTATTCCGGAATTTATAGAAGGACGAAATGTATATCAATGGGATAAGATATCAGATTCAAAAGTTTTTGTTACGAAGAATGCGGATCAAAATATACTTCAAAATAAGAAATTCTTTCAGGATCGGGATAGGGAACTTCATCAGTCCATTCGTCAGTGGAAATGGAAATCCAACGACTTGGAAAAGAGATTTGAAAAATTGGGTAATATGGCATCTCTCATGATTTTTGTGCAAGATCAAGAAACCATGGTTTCTATTTCCGAAAAAATGCGGGAGGATTTGAATTCATTCCGTCTATTCTTTCGCGCAAATATTAGTCCAAATCGATTAACAATTGATTCGGAGCATCGTTCGTTTCGACTACTTGATGATCGAATCCTGATGTACAAAATGATAAGCACACTATTGAATTTCAAGCGACGTTTGAAAAAAATATCCAATTCGGGAAGTAAGAATAAGTATTATTACTACTGGAATGAAATAATTACAAATGATGGGGAAGAAATGTACTTACTATCGTCAAAGCCCTCGAATCTAGAAGATGTTTTACTCTCAAAACGTCGTAAAGAATTGAGAATACTTAATTGTTTATCTCCAACCCGAAGAGAGTGCGAGAACTCCGTCGCAGGAATAGATGCGCCTGGAAGAGAATTTGATAAAGGTACACAGATCAAATGGTTTATTCGGCCTAGTTACCGATTCGAAGATTTAGCTTGTATGAACAGATTTTGGTTCGAGACGATAAATGGCAGTCGTTTCTCCATGTTGAAGTTTCGTATGTATCCTCCGATCTGAAAAATTTTATACCAAGGAAGTTGCGAAGGGGATAACGAATTAATTCCTATACGTATTATATACGTACACACATACATATACATATATATATATATATGTATATGTACTACGTAATGATGATATAGTCATGGATGATGTAGCAACAGCATAATATACCATGTAAGAGAAATTTTAATCACGAATCTTTGAAAATTCCCATTCAGGAAATTAACTCCATGCATAAAAATGACTTTACTTGCTTCACACAATCCGTTTACACGAAGAAGGATGGATCGGTCGAATCTCAAATATGCTGTCTAACCAATCGTATTGTGAAGCTTACGAGGCATTTTCAAACACATCGTAAGGATTATTCATCCCAGAGGGGTTTGTGGAAGATATTGGGGAGACGTAAACGTCTTTTAATTTACCTACTACAAACGGATGCAATAGGTTATCGAGATTTGACTACTCAGTTAAAAATTCGTAAACTGAAGAAGAAATAATTACGAATCAGAAATCTAATTAATTGGGAGTAAAATAAGATACGATCACACCTCTTGGAGAGAAGGAACCGATGGTAGTTAATATGGGTCCCCATCATCCATCGATGCATGGTGTTTTACGACTCATTATTGCTTTGGACGGCGAAAATATTTCAGATTGTGAACCTATACTGGGTTATTTGCACCGGGGAATGGAAAAAATAGCTGAGAACCGAACAGTCGTTCAATATCTACCTTATGTAACACGATGGGACTATTTAGCTACAATGTTTACAGAAGCTATTACAGTCAATGCCCCAGAGAAACTAACAAATATCCAAGTACCAAGAAGGGCACGTTATATAAGGGTCATTATGCTCGAACTTAGTCGTATTGCATCTCATTTATTGTGGCTTGGGCCCTTTATGGCTGATATAGGTGCACAAACTCCCTTCTTCTATATTTTCAGAGAGAGGGAAATGGTATATGATTTATTTGAAGCTGCTACTGGTATGCGGATGATGCATAATTCCTTTCGTGTCGGGGGGGTAGCCGTAGATTTACCCTATGGATGGATAGACAAATGCTTGGATTTTTGCGATTACTTTCTACCAAAAATTAGTGAATACGAAAGGCTTATAACAAATAACCCAATTTTCCTAAAACGAGTAGAAGGTATTGGTATTATTGAGAAGAACGAAGCTATAAATCGGGGTTTGTCGGGGCCTATGTTACGAGCTTCAGGAATTCGATGGGATCTTCGAAAAACAGATCATTACGAGTGTTATGACGAATTGGATTGGCAAATTCAATGGCAAAGGGAAGGAGACTCCCTTGCTCGTTATTTAGTCAGGATTGGGGAGATGAGAGAATCGGTAAGAATGATTCAGCAGGCTTTAAAAGCTATTCCCGGCGGTCCCTACGAGAATTTGGAAGCCCGTAGATTGAATAAAGAAAAAAATTCGGAATGGAATTCTTTCGAATATCAATTTATCAGTAAAAAACCCTCTCCAACTCTTAAATTACCAAAACAAGAACATTATGTAAGAATTGAGGCTCCTAAAGGGGAATTGGGAATTTTTTCAATAGGAGATGATAGTGTCTTTCCCTGGAGATTGAAAATAAGACCACCCGGTTTTATAAATCTGCAGATTCTTCCACAATTGGTGAGAGGGACAAAACTCGCAGATATTATGACAATTTCAGGTAGTATAGATATCATCATGGGAGAGGTTGATCGTTAGAATGAGATTGAATCCAGATTTGAAAGAACAGTTTTTTCTCGCCCGGGCTCTTGATGAGGGATTTCTGCGTCCCCTGCAGATTTTGTTTCCTCTTCTCACCCTTGTGTCAGGAGTTGCTCTAGGAGTTTTAGTAATTGTCTGGCTCGAGAGAAAAATATCTGCATCGATACAACAACGTATTGGGCCTGAATATGCCGGTCCTTTGGGAATAATTCAAGCTTTAGCGGATGGTATAAAACTCTTTCTGAAAGAAAGCATTATTCCATCACAAGTGGATGAAATATTATTTGATATTGGACCTTTCTTAGTTCTTGTACCAGTTTTTTCGAGTTATTTAGTAATTCCTGTTGGATATGATATTATTTTAGCCAATTCCGATATAGGTGTCTTTTTCTGGATCTCTATCTCTAGTATTATTCCTCTCGGGCTTCTTATGGCTGGGTACGGATCGAACAACAAATATTCTTTTCTGGGCGGTTTACGAGCAGCTGCTCAATCTATTAGTTATGAAATTCCTTTAGCTCTGAGTGTTTTATCAGTAGCTCTACGTGTGATTCGTTAAAATACCCAAAATGTATCTCTTTCGGCAAGAATAATTATAAATTCTTCTAGTGTTTGGGTATAACTGGATAGTCATATGGGTGCGATTGAACGGCTTTTTATTCCGCAGTACAAAGATGAAATCCCATCCTCTTCGTGCAAGAGTGAAAGCTTCGTATGATTAACGAAACCGTACGATCCGGGTGACTATTGTTCGGTCACGCGATGAGAAAGAACGAATCAATGCATCTAGGTAAGCAAATATGGGGGGGGATTATACTAGAAGCCTGAATAGTAGAAGACGAAAATATATCGAATATATATCTATATGAAAAAGGCGAAGGGACTCGGCATTGGTAGGGATGTTCGAGCAGTATCTCCCCAAAATCCCAATTGAAGGTTAACCCCTACCTATTAAAAAAATGACTATCTGGGACGAAGTAATTCTTTGATTGTTTCCATGTCGGAAGAAGAAGCATGAATTTCAGCCATCTCATTGATATGAAAAAATAATCTTTGAGTATCAATAAATTCCATTCGACGCTGACGAGGAACTGTAAAGATGGAGATCGATTCAAAAGCGCTTTATTGAGCAGCAGACGGAATCTCTTTGGTAGAAAGGGATATATGGTTGAGACCTATAAAGCCATCGAGGAGCCGTATGAAATGGAAGTTTCACGTACGGTTTTGAAGTAGAGGTATCAACTATGGGGTATCGACTATAATTATCAAACAGTTTAAGTACGATCGATATAGTTGAAGCACAATCTGGATATGGATTTTGGAGCTGGAACGTGTGGCGTCAACCCATTGGTTTTATAGTCTCTTTCATCGCTTCTTTAGCAGAGTGTGAGAGATTACCTTTTGATTTACCAGAAGCGGAGGAAGAATTAATTGCGGGTTATCAGACCGAGTATTCGGGTATAAAATTTGCATTTTTTTACCTTTCTTCTTATTTAAATCTCTTGATCTCCTCTCTGTTCGTAACAATTTTTTATTTTGGGGGCTGGTATTTTCCCGTCCCATTCATGTCGAAATTTGACCAGTCGGGATGGGATCCATTTATCATCGAAATCGATCAAGTTACTGATGCAGTAATGGGAATTATTACGACATTGGCTAAGGCTTTTTTATTCCTATCTATTTCCATAACGACGAGATGGACTTTACCTCGAATAAGAATGGATCAATTACTCAATCTTGGTTGGAAATTCTTATTACCTATTGCTTTGGGTAATCTACTATTAACAGCATCTTTCCAATCTCTTCTATTATGAATTTTTGGATTACGTTCAAAATATCCAGATTCAATCGATAGGCAACAGGAAATTTGCGAAAAACAAGGATTTCCTCGATGAATAGATTTATAAATTATAGTCAGGACGCGATACAAGCCGCGAGATATATAGGGCAAGGTTTTATAGTTACGCTAGATCACATGAATCGTTTCCCAATAACTATTCAATACCCCTATGAAAAATTGATTCCATCTGAACGATTTAGGGGTCGTATCCATTTTGAATTCGACAAACGCATTGCATGTGAAGTATGTGTGCGTGTGTGTCCAATGAATTTACCTGTTGTCGATTGGGAATTGAGAAGAACTATGAGAAGGAAACGATTGAGAAGTTATAGCATCGATTTCGGAATCTGCATATTCTGTGGTAACTGCGTCGAATATTGCCCAACAAACTGTTTATCAATGACTGAGGAGTATGAACTTTCGACGCATGATCGTCATGAATTGAATTATGATCAAGTAGCATTAGGTCGTTTACCCGTATCAGTAATTGAAGATTCTGCAATCAAAACTTTGTCAAATTCAATATCCCTACCCAAGAGAGTTATGGAAGGACATTCGGGTTTACAAAAAATTACTTCGAGTTAGACTACTCCCCATATTGCTACGATTCCGGATTGGTAGATTAAATCGAAGCAAGAGGATTTACAAATTATTACTGGGAGTTCTATGGAATTATCTGAATCATTTCATGAAACTGTTTTTATTTTTCCGGAATCAGGCCTCATACTAGGAAGTTTAGGTGTTGTTCCACTAACCAATATAGTTCATTCCGCTTTTTTGCTAGGATTTGTTTCTGCTTGTACGGCTCCCTTATACCTTTCACTAGATTCAGATTTCATCGCTGCGGCACAAGTCCTAATTTATGTTGGAGCCATAAATGTTTTACTTATATTCGCGGTAATGCTGATAAAAAAAGGGACTGAAGATTCTTCCGCATACCGAACTGTTGGTGATGGAATTACGTTAGTTCCTTGTATCGGTATCTTTTTACTATCGGATAATACCATTTCAAACACATCATGGTCTGAAGTATATTTGATTGCACGATCAAATGAGGATGAAGGAATAGTTCCAATGGATAATATTCGGCGGATCGGATCGGAATTGGTAACCGAATTTTTTATCCCGTTCGAGCTTATGTCACTAATTCTTTTGATTGCTTTGGTAGGTGCTATTACTTTGGCTCGTGCGAGAAAAACAATTAACTCGGAGCGAAAAATATTACGAAATGAAAAAAATTTATAATAATTTTTTTCGCCCCCCTCAATTCCCGCAAAGTTTTAGATAGAGTGATTTCTGTTTGGAGATAAAATTTTGTGAGGTCTCTCACCATGCTTGAACATATTCTCGAATTGAGCGCTTCCTTATTCCGTATCGGTATTTTTGGATCAGTAACAAGTAGGAATATGGTAAGAGCTCTTATATGTTTGGAGTTAACTTTCAATGCAGTCAATATAAATTTAGTAACTTTTTCAAATTTTTTTGATGATTCACGAATGAAGGGAGAAATTTTCTCGATTTTTGTACTAGCAATTGCAGCTGCTGAAGCGACTATTGGATTAGCTATTGTCCCAGCCATTTATCGAAATAGAAAATCGATTCGTATTGATCAATTCAATTTATTGAAATGGTAATAATTACATCATAAGATCTAGGATCTAGATCGGGTTTTTATTAGACATCCCTATACGAATTTGTTTGGTATATACGGAAAGAATATGTCTTTCTATCCCTCCGCCCGATCCCGATGTTAGTTTCAAAAAGCAAAACAATGTTCTATCCAATTCAAGGTCTTTTTATATCTAGTGGGAGTTAAATAATACGATGGCACATTCCGTCAAAATATATGATACTTGCATCGGTTGTACCCAATGTGTAAGAGCTTGTCCGACAGATGTGTTGGAAATGATAGATTGGGGGGGTTGTAAAGCCAAGCAAATTGCGTCCGCTCCCAGAACAGAGGATTGTGTCGGTTGCAAAAGATGTGAATCCGCCTGTCCAACAGATTTTTTGAGTGTACGTGTCTATTTGGGATCCGAAACCACTCGTAGTATGGGTCTTGGATATTGATGCTTATTCCACCGAGTAGAATCTCTCATCTATAGTAAGAACCTATCACGAATAGGTTCTTACCCGAAAGTTTTTTCTCTCTACCATGAATCATTTCCCCTGGCTAACTGTAATTGTTCTTCTCCCTCTATCTGCAGGTTTATTGATTCCATTTCTTCGTGTTAAAGGAAACAGAATCATCCGTTGGTATGCTTTAGGTGTTTGTCTCCTAGAATTTCTTCTAATTATTTATATTTTTTGCTATCAATATCGATTCAGTAATAACTCTATCCAGTTGAGAGAAGACTATAGCTGGATTGATTTCATGGATTTTCATTGGAGGTTGGGTGTTGATGGATTTTCTCTTGGACTTATATTACTGACGGGATTTGTAACTACTTTAGCAGTATTAGCCGCTTGGCCTGTCACACGGAATCCGCAATTATTTCACTTCCTAATATTAGCAATGTATAGTGGGCAAATAGGATTATTTGCTTCTCAAGATATTTTACTCTTTTCTCTTATGTGGGAATTGGAATTGCTTCCTATTTATTTATTACTGATAGTTTGGGGAGGAAAACACCGTCTATATGCGGCTACCAAATTCGTTCTGTACACTGCCGGTGGCTCAATTTTTATTTTGACAGGCGCCTTGCTCATGGCATTTCACGAATCTGGTGTACCCACTTCTGACTTCCAACTCCTACTTAATAGGAATTATTCCTCGGAATTTGAAATAATCATATACTCGAGTTTTTTGATAGCGTATGCTGTGAAATTACCTATCCTGCCTTTTCATACCTGGCTACCAGATACTCATGGGGAAGCACATTATAGTACATGTATGCCTTTGGCCGGAATTCTTCTAAAAATGGGAGGGTATGGATTAATTCGAATCAATATGGAATTATTACCCCATGCTCATTATCTATTTGCTCCATGGTTAGTTGGTTTAGGAGCAGTTCAAATTGTTTATGGAGCTTTTAGTTCAATAAGCCAACGAAATTTGAAGAGAAGAATAGCCTACTCTTCAATATCTCATATGGGTTTTGTACTTGGTGGAATCGGATCTTTAACCAATATAGGTCTCAATGGTGCTATCTCACAAATGATTTCTCATGGTTTAATTGGTGCTTCACTATTTTTTCTATCAGGAATAAGTTATGATCGAACACGTACTCTTTCTCTGGATCGAATGGGTGGACTAGCTACTCCAATGCCAAAGATATCCGTCTTGTTCACCGGTTTCTTGATGGCATCTATGGCATTACCAGGTATGAGTGGCTTCATCGCAGAATTGATGATCCTACTCGGAATCGTCGATAATCTTAATTATTCCATCGCCTTCAGGATGATTGTCATTACAATTCAAGCTATTGGAATAATTTCGACTCCTATTTATTCATTATCGATCTCACGACAAATGTTTCATGGGTATAAATCCCTCAAAGTCTCAATTTCATATCTTATGGATGCTGGACCACGAGAAATTTTTGTTTCAACCTGTTTGTTCTTACCCGTCATAGGTATTGGTATTTATCCAAATTTCGTTTTATTCATTTGGAACAATGAAACAGCTCATCTTTTATCACAAAATTTTTCGCGAAATTTTTAATCCTGAAATATCATATTTTCACACCTCCAATTTTGTTGTCCCTCTTGCAATATATTTCTCTCGAACAGACATATAATAGCTTTATAAGTATTAATGAGTGATAGGTCGATGAATGTTTTTCTCCTCCCTAGTCCCGACCGATTAATATTCACCGATCGGAATTGGGAGGAGGTATTATTTATTATATATATATATATACCGGACAAAATATATGATTCTAAAGTAACCATCCATAGCTATGTAATCCTTTTCCTACTAAATTCACTCCCAAGTAACAAATCCAAATTATAAAAAACCCCAAAGAACCAATAAGGGCTGATCGTTTTCTGCATCGAATTTTAATCATTCGGCTATGCAAATAAGTAGCGAATATTAACCAAGTGATTAAAGCCCATGTTTCTTTCGGATCCCAATTCCAATAAGAGCCCCAAGCTTCATTAGCCCAGACCGCTCCGGAGAGAATACCCACCGTTAGTAGGGGAAATCCCAAACCGATAATTTTATAACTCCAACCATCTAATTCCGTGACCAATTGCCACTTTCGAAAATTTATGAAATGCAGCAAAGAACTTTGCGAGTCGTATGAATAGTTACTATTTCTCACCAGTTTGTTATGATTCAAATTTAAGTAACAAAAGATTGGTGAGGGAATAAAATCTTTCCGTCTCGTCGTCATAACAACTAATGAGGTTATTGCCAGTAAAGAACCACATAAAAGTGCAGCATAACTCAATATCATTGTGGTTACATGCATTATTAACCAATGAGATTTCAGAGCGGGAACCAACTGCAGAGGTTCATGCATCTCCTCGGGTAGACCTAAAGTGGCAAATCCATGAGTTAACATTGCACCGGGAGCTGTTACTATACCTGCCCAACTATCCCTACCTTTATCTATTAGAACTAAATGAATCAATGTCAAATTCCAGGAAAGAAACATAGATGATTCATATAAATTACTCAAAGGAAAATGTTTTGAAAGAATCCAACGAATTGATAAGAATATTGTCATGCATGGGAAAGCAATTATCGTACCTTTTTTTTCCATAGCTTCAACCATCTTATTGTCGATGCGCATGAATCGTCCCCAACGAATGAGTGTGATGAGGAAGGGAAGGGGGAAGGAGATATTAGCTAATATTTGTTCTGGAATTATAAGTGTCATGGTTAAAGATTGAAAATTTCTTTGGATTGTGTAACGCAGAACCGATTGATTCGAAAAAGTTATCATTTCAATTATAAGGAATGAGTAAGGATTTGTTCTAACTCGAATTCCTGCATGCCGCTACTCGGATTCGAACCGAGATGCATAAGCATTGCTTCCTAAGAGCAACGTGTCTACCAATTTCACCATAGCGGCCTTGTAAAAAATATTATATATAATCGTATATTGATAAGCAAATAAGTTATTTGGATAAAAACAGATTAGAAAGGATGGGAAACGGCATATGTTAATATTATGGTGTAAGCATAGGAAATCCATCGTGAGTCAAAATCTTTCCTCACTTCGATAAACAATATCTAACTAGATGTGATTCAACAAATATTCATTGAATCACTTTTAGTTAGTTAGGAATATATCTATAATCACCCGCTAAATTTCTTTCCCCATGATTGAATTTTATTAATTAAAAAGAGTGCACTGAAAGATATTACTAGCACAAAACCCGCAATAGTAATAGCACTTCGATAATCATATTGCTCTAGTCTCTGAAAAAGAAGTACAGAAATAACGAGGTCTTTAGCTGGAATATTAGATGCGACGAGAACTATTGAGCCATATTCTCCTAAAGCTCTTGAAAAACCCAAAGTAGTTCCTGCTGATAATGAAGGAATCAATGAAGGGAATAGAACATACTGAAAAGTTGTCCAGGTCGAGGCACCTAAACATCTCGCAGCCTCCTCCAAATCTCCCTCCATATCTTGTAAAACAGGTTGTATAGTTCGTACCACTAAAGGTAAAGATGCAAAAGTCATAGCTATAAGAACTGCCAAAGGACCAAATACTATTTCTATGCCCAACCAGGAACAAAAGGGTCTGACCCAAACTTCATCACGAGATACAGTCATTAGAGTTAAACCTCCCACCGATGTTGGAAGAGCAAAAGGAAGATCCACAGCAGCGTCTAATATTTTTTTTCCTACAAATTCATATCTGACCAAAACCCAAGCAAGAGTTAATCCGAATAATATATTTATAGTGATTGCGGATAAAGCAGTTAGAGATGTGAAGACATAAACAGATATGACAGTAGGTTCGGTAGTTACTTCCAATAAAACCTTCCAAGGTTGTTGTCTCGTTCTATACAACAAAATAGATATGGGTGGAACTAATATGAAAGTACCATAGTGTAATGCCAATGACAATATAAATTCAAATCCCGTCAAGAATCGAATTTTTCCTTCAGTAATTAAGAATGGGACAAAAGGAGGGAGGAGAAAGAATTCAATCATTTTCTAATTAACTGCAAGAGGTACGATTAGGACTCATTGGCTCTCTAATATCGGCGTCTATAATTTTCACTAATATGGACGAAATAAAATTTTATGCGATAATAAGCTCGATCTAATTAATCTCGTAAAATATATTTTCCGTATCATTCATCACGAATTGATACGGATTCAGACGGATTGATTGATTCATCATCCGCTATGTAATAAAAACTTTTGGAACGCTTTGTCAGAACGGATTTAGCTAGTGAAAAAGCTTTTGATGCCGCCTCATTGGTTTCAATCTTCCATACACCTTTCCGAATTTTTGTCTTAGATTTCGAAGTGCGTTTTTTTGGAACTGCCATGATAAAAAAGCCTTAAAAGGGTTTATTGTTTGCTCCCTCTCTATACATGGGGTACGATATGAAAAAATGGGAATATGAAGAAACTTGAGTACAAGGAGATCGGAATATGAAGAGAGAGCAAAAAACTAAATACCTAAATTGGAAATATTCTATACTACTCGATATTACTTCCTTTTCACTACCGAGATATATCCTCTCCGTTCATGGAAATAGAATCGACTATAAATCGAGTTGATTTTTGTCGATGTCCCAATTCCCGTCTCGTCTTTTTTTTAGGTATCATTTTGAAATTAGTAATTTTTCTTTCGAAGTGAGCGTGTGAAATTCTACCCCTAACAACAGCCCCTTCTAACCACGGATGTCCGAGATTTATATGAGATCCTTGACGAATCATTAATACGCGATAAATTAATATCTTTTTATCTCGTTCGATCGGGATCACCGAGGGAAAATGTCGAATATTATAAAATCTCCCAGGTTCTACTCGGAGTTGTTGACCCCCGGTTTCAATTATTGCATAAGTACTCATTGTGCTTCCAATTCCTCAAAGAATTTATCGATTGATCATGAATAATATAAATTCATCTGATTTGTCAAACTAAAATATGTCGGAGTCTTATCTGAATCAATTTTTTGATCTCCATGTGCTTGTACCTAAAAATTAGGAGGCAATATCGTCCGGAATATTATATTATAATATATCATTTCATTTTCTAATTAAAAATTTCTGATACTTCCTCCACTATTTAGGAGTAATTGGAGCAGAAAGGATTATACATTCCAAATCTTTCCAGGAATTTTTTTTCCCGTACCTTCTCATACTATACTTTGTAGTAATAACAAATTTCTAGTTTCAAGAAAAATTTGTCATGGAACTTATATCTCGTAGTGTCTGGCTCATCCCGTCGTTTCCACTTCTAGCTTCTCTTTCGTCGGGATTTATATCGTTTTCTTTACCAAGTGGTATAAGAAATCTTCGTCGTTTGTGTCTTTTCATCAATGTATTATCCTTAATCATAGCTATGTTTATTTCTTTTTCCATCTTCTGGGAACAAATAACAGGTGATTCAATTCACCGCTATTTATGGTCATGGGTCATTAGTGGGAATATCATTCTACGAATGGGTTATTTGATCGATCCATTGACTTCTATTATGTCAATTTTGGTAACTACGGTGGGGGTTATGGTTATGATTTATAGCAACGGCTACATGTTCTACGACAGAGGATATGTGAGATTTTTTTGCTATCTCGGCCTTTTCACCGCCTCAATGTTAGGATTAATTCTTAGTCCGAATTTGATACAAATTTATATCTTTTGGGAATTAGTTGGAATGTGTTCCTACCTATTAATCGGTTTCTGGTTCACCAGACCTGGTGTAGCTAATGCTTGCCAAAAAGCTTTTGTAACTAATCGTGTAGGAGATTTTGGTTTGTTATCAGGTATTTTAGGTTTTTATTGGATAACTGGTAGTTTCGAATTTCAAGATTTGCCCAAGCAATTATTTTATTTGCTTGGCTGTGATCGAATCAATATTACTACTGCCACCGTGTTTGGTATTTTATTCTTCCTAGGTCCAATTGCGAAATCAGCTCAAATTCCACTTCATGTATGGTTACCAGATGCCATGGAAGGCCCTACGCCGGTTTCGGCTCTTATCCACGCTGCAACTATGGTCGCAGCAGGGATTTTTCTCGTCGCTCGAATGCTTCCGGTTTTTCAGATGTTACCTCTTGTCATGGATACTATTTCCTGGATAGGCGTCATAACAGCCTTATTGGGTGCTAGTATCGCTATGGCTCAGAAGGATCTAAAAAAAGGTTTGGCTTATTCCACGATTTCACAATTGGGTTATATGATGTTATCGTTAGGTATTGGCTCTTACAAAGCCGGTTTGTTTCACCTGATCACGCATGCCTATTCCAAAGCTTTATTATTTCTAGGAGCTGGATCTGTTATTCATTCCATCGAATCAATCGTGGGTTATCATCCCGATAAGAGTCAGAATATGAACTTTATGGGTGGTTTAAGAAAACACATGCCAATCACTGCATTTACTTTTCTTTCAGGAACATTATCTCTTTGTGGTATTCCCCCCTTTGCTTGTTTCTGGTCCAAGGATGAAATTCTCGTCGATAGTTGGATATATTCTCCTCTATTGGGACTCATTGCGTCGTCCACAGCCGCCTTGACCGCCTATTATATGTTTCGTATGTACCTACTAACCTTTGAGGGTGAATTCCGCGGTCGTTTCAGTGGTGGATACCAAATAGTTTCTCACATCTCGATATGGGGGGGTTTGACTTCCGACCGAGAGGGACCAGAAGAAATTCATAATTCCTGCCCGTCGTATGGGACCAGAAGCAAATACACATTGTACCCGGAAGAATCTGATACTACTATGTTATTACCCTTGATCGGATTGACAATACCCACTATATTTGCCGGAATTTTGGGAATAGATTATTATCGAGAACACATTCTATTTGATTCTTTATCATATTGGTTCCATCTATCGTTGAATTCGCCCAATAAAGTTCATTCCGAGACTTTTATAACATTCCTGTCGGATGCGGTCCCATCCATTAGTATAGCTTCTTTCGGAATATTAACAGCTTCTTCATCACATGAATCTAACTCTTTCCCGATACCGAAATCTAAGGAATTTCGATT